CAAAATAAATACGGAATTCTTTCTTGAATCGACAAAAAAAATTATTGATAAATACATTTACAATAATGAAAGAAAACAAGAAAGAATTAATAAAAAAAAGAAAAATTCAATTCCGTTTATTTCGACTATAAAAAAGCCACTTGATAATATTAGTACTATTAAAACAACAAATTCACAGATTTTTTATGACTTATCCTACGTGTCACAAGCATATATATTTTACAAATTATCACAAATCCAAGTTAGGAACTCGTCTAAATTAAAATCTGTTTTTCAATATCAAAGAATCCCCTTTTTTCTTAAGCCTGAAATAAAGGATTTTTTTGAAACACAAGAAATGGTTCATTCGAAATTAGGAGATAATAAACTTCCGAGTTATGAAATAAATCAATGGAAAAACTGGTTAAGAGGACATTATAAATATGATTTATCTCAGATCAGATGGTCTAGATTAATAGCAAAAAAATGGCAAAATAAAGTTCATCAGCGTCGTATAGCTAAAAACGAAAATTTAAACAAACGGCATTCATATGAAAAAGACCAATTAATTGATTCCAAAAAACCAAAAAAATTTGGAGTATATTTATTATCTAATCAAAAAGATAATATTAAAAAATACTATAAATATAATCTTTTATCATATAAATTTCTTAATTATGAAAAATGCTTTTTTTATAGATCTCTGTTTCAAGTAAATAAAAATAGATATTTTTCTTATAACGTGCCTAAAGAAACCTTTTTTGATATGCCGGGTAATATCCTTATTACTAATTATCTAGGAAAGATTGATATTCTATATATGGACAAAAAGATCGATAGAAAATATTTTAATTGGAAAATTCTCAATTTTTATCTGAGACAAAAACTCGATATTGAGGCCTGGATCATGATTGATACCAATAGGAATCAAAATACTAAAATTGGTATTAATAATTCTTACAAAATTTCTAAAAAAGATCTTTCTTCTCTTATGAGTCCAGAAATAACTCCATCAAACTCAATCAAAAGATTTTTTGATTGGATGGGAATGAATGAAAAAATGCTAAACTGTCCCGTATCGAATCTGGAACTTTGGTTCTTCCCAGAATTTATGTTACTTTATAATGCATATAAAACTAAACCTTGGGTTATACCAATCAAATTACTTCTATTAAATTTGAATAAAAATGAAAATAGTAGTGAAAATAAAAAGATCAATGAAAAGAAAAAAGGAAGTTTTTTGATAGCATTGAATAAAAAGCATCAAAATAAGGAAGAAAAAGAACCCACAAGCAGAGGAGATCTTGGGTCCGGTCTCTCACAAAAAAAAGATATTGAAGAAAATTATGCAAGATCAGACATGAAAAAGGGGAAAAAGAAAAAACAATACAAAAGCAACACAGAAGCAGAACTAGATTTATTCCTCAAACGGTATTTGCTTTTTCAATTGAGATGGAACGATACTTTGAATCAAAGAATGATCAATAATATCAAGGTATATTGTCTCCTGCTTAGACTGATAGATCCAAGAAAAATTACTATATCCTCGATTCAAAAGAGAGAACTTAGTTTGGATATAATGATGATTCAGAATAATTTAGCTCTTACAGAATTGCTGAAAAAAGGAATATTGATTATAGAACCCATTCGTCTGCCTGGAAAAAAAGATGGACAACTTATTATGTATCAAACCATAGGCATTTCGTTGGTTCATAAGAGTAAGCAGCAAACAAATCAAAAATACCAAGAGCAAAGATATGTTTCTAAAAATAATTTTGATGAAACTATTTCACCACATCAAAGAATAACTCGAAATAGAGACAAAAATTTGTTTGATTTGCTTGTTCCTGAAAATATTTTATCGGCTAGGCGCCGTAGAAAGTTGAGAATTTTAATTTGTTTCAATTCAAAAAATCGAAATGACATAAATAGAAATTTCATATTTTGGAACGGAAAGAACGTAAAAAACAGCAGCCAAGTTTCACATGACAATAACCATCTTGATAGAGATAAAAAGCAATTAATGAAATTAAAGCTCTTTCTTTGGCCTAATTATCGATTAGAAGATTTAGCTTGTATGAATCGTTATTCGTTTAATAGTAATAATGGCAGTCGTTTCAGTATGTTAAGGATACAGATGTATCCACAATTAAAAATTTGTGAATAATACACCCTTTCTATATATCCTATACCCTAGAATAATTCTAATATAAGGTATATGAAAGTAAACAAATATACAGATCGCGTGTCTTGTCTCATATTTCATTCTAATATCCAATATGAAATGAATAACGTCTCAATTAGATCTCGAAATGAATCAACAGGACCTTCTTAATTTTAGGTCTAAATTATTCGACGCGAAAAAGTACTAATCCTTTTCTAAATCCAATTTGAAATCAGATTTATTTATTTGAATTCAGAAAATTAGGAGTTCATAAAGATATTCAAATTAGATTATTGTATATACCACATTTAAATTAATGGCATTATTATTACTGATCAGTAAAATCCATATATGTAAAAAGGGAAGGGGGCGTTTTTTTATGGTAAAAAATTCATTCATTTCGGTTAGTTCTCAAAAAGAAAAGGAAGAAAACCGAGGATCTGTTGAATTTCAAGTCTTCAGTTTCACCACTAAGATAAGGAGACTTACTTCACATTTGGAATTGCACAAAAAAGACTCTTCATCTCAGAGAGGTTTGAAAAAAATTTTGGGAAAACGTCAACGACTGCTGGCTTATTTGTCAAAAAAAAATAGAGAACGATATAAAGAATTAATTGGTGGGTTGGATATTCGAGAGAGAAAAACTCGTTAATTTGAAGCGTGATATCATTTGAACTTAGTCGTTTAAATTTTGATGAACTTCTTTTTACTTTCAGAAATGCATGGAAGAATGACTCGAAAAAAAACTTATGATTGCACCAACTACAAGAAAAGACCTCATGATAGTCAATATGGGCCCTCACCACCCATCAATGCATGGTGTTCTTCGACTGATCGTTACTCTGGATGGCGAAGATGTTATTGACTGTGAACCGATATTGGGTTATTTACATAGAGGAATGGAGAAAATTGCAGAAAATCGAACAATTATACAATATTTACCTTATGTAACGCGTTGGGATTATTTAGCTACTATGTTCACAGAAGCAATAACTGTAAATGGACCCGAACGGCTAGGAAATATTCAAGTACCTAAAAGGGCTAGTTATATCAGAGTTATTATGTTGGAGTTGAGTCGTATCGCTTCTCATTTGTTATGGCTTGGCCCTTTTATGGCAGATATTGGGGCACAGACCCCTTTCTTCTATATTTTGCGAGAACGAGAATTGATATATGACCTATTCGAAGCTGCTACCGGTATGCGCATGATGCATAATTATTTTCGTATCGGAGGAGTCGCTGCTGATCTACCTCATGGATGGATAGATAAATGCTTGGATTTTTGCGATTATTTTTTAACCGGGGTTGATGAATATCAAAAGCTTATTACACGGAATCCTATTTTTTTAGAACGAGTTGAAGGCGTAGGCATTATTGGCTCAGAAGAAGCACTAAATTGGGGTTTATCAGGGCCAATGCTACGAGCTTCTGGAATAAAATGGGATCTTCGTAAAGTTGATCGTTATGAGTGTTACGACGAATTGGATTGGGAGATTCAATGGCAAAAGGAAGGGGATTCATTAGCTCGGTATTTAGTACGAATCAGTGAAATGACAGAATCCATAAAAATTATCCAACAGGCTCTCGAAGGAATTCCAGGGGGACCCTATGAGAATTTAGAAATCCGACGTTTTAATAGAATAAAAGACACTGAGTGGAATGATTTTGAATATCGATTTATTAGTAAAAAACCTTCTCCAAGTTTTGAATTGTCCAAGCAAGAACTTTATGTAAGAGTTGAAGCACCAAAAGGAGAATTGGGAATTTTTCTGATAGGCGATCAGAGTGTTTTTCCTTGGAGATGGAAAATTCGACCGCCGGGTTTTATCAACTTGCAAATTCTTCCGCAGTTAGTTAAAAGAATGAAATTGGCTGATATTATGACGATACTAGGTAGCATAGATATTATTATGGGAGAAGTTGATCGTTGAAATGATAATTCATACAACAGAAATGCAAACTATCAATTCTTTTTCCAGATTGGAATTCTTAAAAGAAGTCTATAGCATCATATGGATGCTTGTCCCTATTTTAACTCTTGTATTAGGAATCACACTAGGTGTATTAGTAATTGTTTGGTTAGAAAGAGAAATATCTGCAGGGATACAACAACGTATTGGACCCGAATACGCTGGGCCTTTGGGAATTCTTCAAGCTCTAGCAGATGGTACAAAACTGCTTTTCAAAGAGAATCTTCTTCCATCTAGAGGAGATACTCGTTTATTCAGTATCGGGCCATCCATAGCAGTCATATCCATTTTACTAAGTTATTCGGTAATTCCTTTTAGCTATCACTTTATTCTAGCCGATCTTAGTATTGGTGTTTTTTTATGGATCGCCATTTCTAGTCTTGCTCCCGTTGGACTTCTTATCTCGGGATATGCATCAAATAATAAATATTCCTTTTTAGGTGGATTAAGGGCTGCTGCTCAATCAATTAGTTATGAAATACCATTAACTCTCTGTGTATTATCAATATCTCTACGTGCGACTCGGTGAGACAGAAAATTTCTCCTATTTCTTTCTAGCAAGAAAATGAAATAAGTTAAACTTTTTTTATTCATCGTTGGAATTGATGAATTAAACCAGATAGTTATATGAGTGAAATAAAACGGCTTATAAATTTGCTGTTAAAGGAATTCAATCTCATTTCCTATGTACAAGAATTAAGTCAAAGGAAATATAAGCACTTGAGACTGTTTATCCCAACATCAGTTGACAAGATTGGTTCATTAGTCATCATGGCTTGAAGCCGTTTCAAACGATCAATCATATGGGGTTTTTACTATCTATTACCATAGATGTATTACCCTAATGCGAGATTCAAATCAAAAAAATGAGTGGATGGTTAGTAAGACCAAGATACACAAAGGATTAGTAATGGAGATTCTGTAAATTATTCAAAAGGATATTTCTTTATAGAATAATAATTTTAATTGGGGCTTTAAGTTGGTAGAAATGATTTAAGAAGTACTCCCCACGATTTCGATCCAGAGTATGTTCCTATCCACCGATTAAGTAAATAACTATCAAGAACGAAGAAATCTTTTACTTTGGGTAATGCCCTTATTTTTTTCTGAGAAAGTAGAATAGGAACGAAAAAAATCTAAAGACTAGAATTCTAATTGCAAAAGGATCTCTTTTTTTTATTCATAATTATTTATATTTTATTGATTTTTATTTCGAGAAAAAAATTCTTGTTATGTAATGTCTAATTATTTTTCGTAATTTAAAATAATAAAATGATTAGGTTGAAATATCTATGCGATATTCCTCTAAAAAGTATTTCTTTATTCAAAGATAAAGTTATTAATCAACAAAGAAAAATGAAAATTCTTAAAAGATCAGATCAATTCAGAAGCACTTTTTATTATAAATTTAGTTATTATAAATTTAGCAGACAGAATTCCATTGGTCTAATTCTAAGCCTTAGGATAATAGTTTGACTCTCTATCGAGCCTACAAACACATCAAAATTAAATAATGTTGAAAGATCCTTCGATTTATTTGTGACCTATGAGGAGCCGTATGAGGTGAAAATCTCATGTACGGTTCTGTAATAGCGATGGCAACAGTGATGTTATCGTCGACTATGATTATCTAACAGTTTAAGTACAGTTGATATAGTTGAAGCGCAGTCAAAATATGGTTTTTGGGGATGGAATTTGTGGCGTCAACCTATAGGGTTTATCGTTTTTCTAATTTCTTCTCTAGCCGAGTGTGAGAGATTACCTTTTGATTTACCAGAAGCCGAAGAAGAATTAGTAGCAGGTTATCAAACCGAATATTCAGGTATAAAATTTGGTTTATTTTACGTTGCTTCGTATCTAAATCTACTAGTTTCTTCATTATTTGTAACAGTTCTTTACTTGGGGGGTTGGGATCTTTCTATTCCATACATATTCGTTCCTGAGTTTTTTGACATAAATAAAAGAAGTAAAATTTTTGCAACAATAATCGGTATTTTTATTACATTAATTAAAACTTATTTGTTCGTGTTCATTGCTATTGCAACAAGATGGACTTTACCAAGACTGAGAATGGACCAACTATTAAATCTTGGCTGGAAATTTCTTTTACCTATATCTCTAGGTAATCTATTATTAACAACTTCGTCCCAACTTCTTTCACTGTAAAGGAATAGTCTATTTTCACAACTTGTCTCAAACAAGAGAAAGAAACAAGTCAAATTATTTATCGATATTCAGATATGTTCCCTATGCTAACTCAGGTCTTGAATTCTGGTCAACAAACAGTACGAGCTGCCAGGTACATCGGTCAAGGTTTCATGATTACTTTGTCCCATGCGAATCGTTTACCTGTAACTATTCAATACCCCTACGAAAAATTGCTCACATCGGAACGTTTCCGAGGCCGAATCCACTTTGAATTTGATAAATGCATTGCCTGTGAAGTATGTGTTCGTGTATGTCCTATAGATCTACCTGTTGTTGATTGGAAATTGGAAACGAATATTAGAAAGAAACAATTACTTAATTACAGTATTGATTTTGGAATCTGTATATTTTGTGGTAATTGTGTTGAGTATTGTCCAACAAATTGTTTATCAATGACTGAAGAATATGAACTTTCTACTTATGATCGTCACGAATTGAATTATAATCAAATTGCTTTAGGTCGGTTACCAATGTCAATAATTGACGATTACACAATTCGAACAATTTCTTCGAATTCACCTCAAATAAAAAATGTATAAAACCCTTGATTCAAAAAACATTTACAAATTCCAAATAGCTTTTTTGGATCTAAAAAAGGAAGGGGGTTTTTATTTGGTGAATAAAAAAAAATGGTTGGTTGGGGAAAATTGCAGCTTCATTTTGATTGAAAATTGATTTATATTCGAATAATAATTTCAAAAAAAAATAGAAAGTTTCAACCTCTGCTTTCGATAGGCGAATAACTGTATCTACATCAATCCAAGCTACCCCCATTTAAGTTTCATTCAATTAAAAATTATCCTAAAAAATAGCATAACTTCTTTTTTTGTCCTGGTCAGGTCAACAAAGGCATGAAATATTTAGATTTTTTTCTATAAAATCAAATGGATTTACCTGGACCAATACATGATTTTCTTTTAGTCTTTCTGGGATCGGGTCTTATATTAGGAAGTCTGGCAGTAGTATTACTTCCGAATCCAATTTATTCGGCCTTTTCGTTGGGATTGGTTCTTTTTTGTATATCTTTATTCTATATTCTATCTAACTCGTATTTTGTAGCTGCTGCGCAGCTACTTATTTATGTCGGAGCTATAAATGTTTTAATCATTTTTGCTGTGATGTTCATGAATGGTTCAGAATATTACAAAGATTTTCAGCTTTGGACTATTGGGGATGGAATTACTGCAACGGTTTGTACAAGTCTTTTTATTTCACTAATTACTACTATTCCAGATACATCCTGGTATGGGATCGTTTGGACTACAAAATCAAATCAGATTCTAGAGCAAGATTTGATAAGTAATAGTCAACAAATTGGAATTCATTTATCAACAGATTTTTTTCTTCCATTTGAACTGATTTCAATAATTCTTTTAGTCGCTTTAATAGGTGCAATTGCTATAGCTCGTCAATAAAAAATTTTTTAAATGAGTAATTCAAATAGAATCAACGGAAAATGAATGTTATAATCCTTTTATTTTATTTGAATTTTTGTCTAAAAAATAGAATAGAAAGCCTTTAGTTTCTTATCTATCTATTACCAATCTATTCCCTTGTTTTGTTCCATATTTGTTAGAATCGAATCGAGTGAATTATTGTTCAGATTGAAATGAATCAAGATTGATAAGGAGTTCGAAAATGATGCTCGAACATATACTTGTTTTAAGTGCCTATTTATTTTCTATTGGTATCTATGGATTGATCACAAGTCGAAATATGGTTAGAGCCCTTATGTGCCTTGAACTTATATTAAATTCAGTGAATATCAATTTTGTAACATTTTCTGATATTTTTGATAATCGTCAATTAAGAGGAGACATTTTTTCAATTTTTGTTATAGCTATTGCAGCGGCTGAAGCAGCTATTGGACCAGCTATTGTTTCATCAATTTATCGTAACAGAAAATCAACTCGTATTAACCAATCCAATTTATTGAATAAATAGCATTTATTATATAAATATATAAATAAAAATTTGAATATTCATAAATTAATTCAAATCCGCAGGTTGGATACGGGTAAGATAGGATCGTGGTTACAAAAACATAAGAAATCAAAGTATTTTGGCCCTCGCCCATAATCCAATTGGGAAATAGATTGATTCTGATCACTCATTGATTCGTCTGGTATCTAAATATCGGATTCATTTATAAGTTAGTTTACTAGACCGAAAATTTCTGACGTTCAAAAATGTATAGATCCAATGTCACATTCAGTAAAGATTTATGATACATGTATAGGATGTACTCAATGTGTCCGAGCGTGTCCCACCGATGTATTAGAAATGATACCCTGGGACGGATGTAAAGCTAAGCAAATAGCTTCTGCTCCAAGGACAGAGGACTGTGTTGGTTGTAAGAGATGTGAATCTGCCTGTCCAACGGATTTTTTGAGTGTTCGAGTTTATTTATGGCATGAAACAACTCGCAGTATGGGTCTAGCTTATTGATACCTTCCATAAAATTATACTTGAATCCATTTTATTTTTTTTACCGACAAAAAAATCCATGCTCTAAATATTTAGAGCACGGATTTTTCTGGCCCAAGAAGCGTATCTTGTCTTTACCACGAACCATTTTCCTTTCTTAACACTAATTGTAGTTTTGCCCATATTTTTAGGTTCCCTAATTTTCTTTCTTCCGCATAGAGGCAATAGAGTAATCCGTTGGTATACTATATGTATTTGTATCTTAGAACTTCTTCTGACGACTTATGCATTCTGCTATCATTTTCAATCGGATGATCCATTAATACAACTAGTGGAGGATTATAAATGGATCAATTTTTTTGATTTCCATTGGAGATTAGGAATAGATGGAATCTCTATAGGACCCATTTTACTGACGGGATTCATAACTACTTTAGCTACTTTAGCGGCTTGGCCAGTTACTCGGGATTCTCGATTATTTAATTTCCTGATGTTAGCAATGTACAGCGGGCAAATAGGATTATTTTCTTCTAGGGACCTTTTACTTTTTTTCCTCATGTGGGAGTTAGAATTAATTCCCGTTTATCTACTTGTAGCTATGTGGGGAGGAAAAAAACGTCTGTACTCAGCTACAAAATTTATTTTGTACACAGCGGGAGGTTCCATTTTTCTGTTAATGGGAGTTCTGGGTATCGGTTTATATGGTTCTACTGAACCAATATTAAATTTTGAAATATTAGCCAATCAGTCCTATCCTGTGGGCTTGGAAATAATATTTTATATTGGATTTTTTATTGCTTTTGCTGTCAAATTGCCAATCATACCCCTACATACATGGTTACCAGATACCCATGGAGAAGCGCATTATAGTACTTGTATGCTTCTAGCTGGAATCTTATTAAAAATGGGAGCGTATGGATTAGTTCGGATCAATATGGAATTATTCCCCCATGCTCATTCTATATTTTCTCCTTGGTTGATGATAGTAGGCGCAATGCAAATAATCTATGCAGCTTCAACATCTCTCGGTCAACGTAATTTAAAAAAAAGAATAGCCTATTCCTCTGTATCTCATATGGGTTTCATAATTATAGGAATAGGTTCTATCACCGATATGGGGCTCAATGGAGCCCTTTTACAAATAATCTCTCATGGATTTATTGGTGCTGCACTTTTTTTCTTGGCCGGGACGACGTATGATAGAATACATCTTGTTTATCTTGACGAAATGGGTGGAATAGCTATCCCAATGCCAAAAATATTCACGCTGTTCAGTAGCTTTTCGTTGGCCTCCCTTGCATTACCAGGTATGAGTGGTTTTGTTGCCGAATTAATAGTCTTTTTTGGACTAATTACTAGTCAAAAATATCTTTTAATAACAAAACTCCTAATTAGTTTTGTAATGGCAATTGGAATGATATTAACTCCTATTTATTTATTATCTATGTTACGTCAGATGTTCTATGGATACAAGATATTTAATGTTCGAAACTCTTATTTTTTTGATTCTGGACCACGAGAGTTATTTCTTTCGATCTCCATTTTTTTACCCGTACTAGCTATTGGTATGTACCCAGATTTCGTTCTTTCACTATCAGTTGAAAAAGTTGAAGTTATTCTATCTAATTCTTTTTATAGATAGTTTTTTTGCAAAAAAAAATGATAATTTTGAAAAATGTTCATTTACAATGACAAAAAGAAGGCTTTTTCTTCTTATCTTAAGTAAAAAAAATGAATGTGAACTGGATAGAACCCCGCGAATCACTACAATATTTGATTCAGGGGGTTCTATCCAGTTCACACAAAGTTTTTTTATCTGATATGCGCTGTACACTTTTCGATTCCTATTCGAAAGAACCCCCTTTTTTAATTTAATTAGATGTTAATGTAAATGAACCATAACTATGTAGTCCTATTCCTAATAGATTGACTCCAAAATAGCATATCCAAATTATAAGAAATCCAATAGACGCCACAATTGCTGAATTTGTAGCGTTCCTTTTTTTATTGGTTCGAGTATGTAAATAAATCGCGAATATGATCCAAGTAATAAAAGCCCAAGTTTCTTTTGGATCCCAACTCCAATAGGATCCCCATGCTTCATTAGCCCATACTGCTCCAGAAAGAATTCCTATGGTTAAAAAGATAAATCCTAGACTAATAATCCGATAACTCCAATAATCCAATTGTTGAATCAATTGCGACCTGTAATAATTCCTTGGAGAAAAAAAAGAAATATTTTGTAAAACATTACTTTGTTCATTCATGTATTCAATTTCACCAAAGAAAAATGATTCATTTAAATTTAATAAATGATTACTCGTAGAAAAAAATTTTCTGTTTTTTCTAACTCTAATGACTAGAAGTGATACTGATAATAATGATCCACATAAAAGGGCCGCATAGCCCAATATCATCATACTTACGTGCATTATTAGCCACTCGGATTGAAGGGCGGGTACTAATATTGTAGATTGGTGTCTTTCAGTTAAAAGACCTGAAGTAGCAAAGCCCTGGGTAAAAATAGTACTTGGGCCGATTATTATGCTTAGAATATTTTGATTCTTTTTGAAATACGTAACTATATGAGTAAGGGAAAAACTCCATGAAAGGAAAATTAAGGATTCATATAAATCACTTAGTGGAAAATGTCCTGAATAAATCCAACGAGTAATTAATAATCCTGTTATACAGAAAAAAGAAATTATCATGCCCTTTTCGGATGAATCATATAGTTTTACAATTTCATCAGCAAAAAAGGTTATCAAATGAATTGTCATTAGAATAGAAACGATTGAAAAAGAAATATGAATTAATATATGCTCTAAGGTTGAAAATATCATAAAAACAAGGACTCCCTTAATTATAAAATTGAAATTTGGAATTGAATTCATCAATTCATTTTCATTATTTTCATTATAGGATCTATTTACTTTTTTTAGGAGATGACATGCCGCCACTCGGACTCGAACCGAGATGCTATAGCACTGCTTCCTAAGAGCAGCGTGTCTACCAATTTCACCATAGCGGCTTGTCTTGAACTCATAATAGTCTATGAATAAACAATCGTCTAGATTTAAGAATTTAATTGGGTTAAATATTTTTTTGGAAAGATCAAATTTGATGAATAAAAATTCGTTAAAATAGGTATTTGAAGGTTCATTAGTTGCATTTTAGTTTAGGGTCTTCCTTTTCTTTTATTGTGTATTTTATACTCTCCTCGGACTTGAACTCTTGTAAAACTAAATGGGCCTACTATGATATGAATTAAGGGTTATAAACCCCAAAAAACATTTTTGTTTTTTGAATTCAGTAAGGTAGAAGAATGCTTATTCTACATAGTCTAAGGGCGGAACGATTTCCATTCCCTAATTGATTAAACTCAAAAGAGAATGGAAATCGGGAATTGAGGTTTCGAAATGAAATGAGTCAATTTTAAAATTTAAATGCGGCCAATTTATATTATTCCAACGTGTTATGTTTTATTATTTATTTTATTTGTTTGTCGCACAAAAAAACTTTTGGAATTCCCAGTAGAAAGAGATTTCCCTAAGGAAAACGCCTTTAACGCTGCCCAATCTCCCTTCCTTTTCCAAAAATTTTTACGAATACGCTTTTTTGATGCAGAAGTACGTTTTTTTGGAACTGCCATTTAAATAAAAATTAAGAGATTACTCATTGGTATAGCTGGATGTGAAAGACATCTATTTAAAAAAAAATATGCACTTTTCTAATTCATTATGTATTTATTT